CAATCCATTGGAGAACCGGGCACTCAACTAACATTAAGAACTTTTCATACTGGCGGAGTATTCACAGGGGGTACTGCAGAACATGTGCGAGCCCCTTCTAATGGAAAAATCAAATTCAATGAGGATTTGGTTCATCCTACACGTACACGTCATGGTCATCCCGCTTTTCTATGTTATATAGACTTGTATGTAACTATTGAAAGTGACGATATTATACATAACGTGACTATTCCACCAAAAAGTTTTCTATTAGTTCAAAATGATCAATATGTAGAATCAGAACAAGTGATTGCTGAGATTCGCGCGGGAACATACACTTTGAATTTGAAAGAAAAGGTTCGAAAACATATTTATTCTGACTCAGAAGGAGAAATGCATTGGAGTACCGATGTGTACCATGCATCCGAATTTACATATAGTAATGTACATATCTTACCAAAAACAAGTCATTTATGGATATTATCAGGAAGGTCTTGCAGATCCGGTGCAGTCTCTTTTTCACTCCGCAAGGATCAAGATCAAATGAATATTCATTCTCTTTCTACTGGAGAAAGAAATATTTCTAACCTTTTAGTAAGTAATGATCAAGTAAGACATAAATTCTTTAGTTTCAATCCTTCTGGTAAAAAAGAAAGGAGGATTCCTGATTATTCAGTATTTAATGAAATCCTATGTATGGATCATTGTCATTTTATACATCCTGCTATTTTCCACGATACTTCAGATTTATTGGCAAAGAGGCGAAGAAATAGATTCATCATTCCATTTCCATTCCAATCGATTCAAGAACGAGACAAAGAACTAATGTTCCCTTCTGGTATCTCGATTGAAATACCTATCAATGGTATTTTTCGTAGAAATAGTATTCTTGCTTATTTTGATGATCCTCAATACAGAACACAGAGTTCGGGAATTACTAAATATAGGACTATAGGAATTCATTCCATTTTTAAAAAAGAGGATTTTTTAATTGAGTATCGAGGAGTCAAAGAATTTAAGCCAAAATACCAAATCAAAGTAGATCGATTTTTTTTCATTCCCGAGGAAGTGCATATTTTACCCGAATCTTCTTCCATAATGGTACGGAACAATAGTATCGTTGGAGTAGATACACCAATCACTTTAAATATAAGAAGTCGAATAGGCGGATTGGTCCGAGTGGAGAAGAAAAAAAAAAGGATTGAATTAAAAATATTTTCTGGGAATATCTATTTTCCTGGAGAGATGGATAAGATATCCCGACACAGTGCCATCTTGATACCACCCGGAACAACGGTAAAAAAAAAAAATTCTCAGGAATCAAAAAAAAAGAAAAATTGGATCTATGTCCAATGGATCACAACTACCAAGAAAAAGTATTTTGTTTTGGTTCGACCCGTAATTCTATATGAAATAGCGGACGGTATCAATTTAGTAAAACTTTTCCCCCAAGATCTGTTCCAGGAAAGGGATAATCTGGAACTTAAAGTTATCAATTATATTCTTTATGGAAATGGAAAATCTATTCGGGGAATTTCTGACACAAGGATTCAATTAGTTCGAACTTGTTTAGTCTTGAATTGGGATCAAGACAAAAAAAGTTCTTCGATAGAAGAGGCCCGCGCTTCTTTTGTTGAAGTAAGTACAAATGGTTTGATTGGAGATTTCCTAAGAATTGACTTAGTGAAATCTCATATTTCGTATTTCAGAAAAAGGAATGATCTGTCCGGTTCAGGATTGATCTCGGATAATGAGTCGCATCCGACCAATATCAATCCATTTTATTCTATTTATTCCAAGGCAAAAATTCAACAATCACTTAGCCAAAATCACGGAACTATTCGTATGTTGTTGAATAGAAATAAGGAATGCCAATCTTTGATAATTTTGTCATCATATAATTGTTTTCAAATGGGACTATTCAACGATGGAAAATATCACAATGGGATAAAAGAAGGGATTAATAAATTGAAAAGAGATCCTCTAATTCCAATTAAGAATTCGTTAGGCCCTTTAGGAATAGCACTTCAAGTTTCAAATTTTGATTCATTTTACCATTTAATAACTCATAATCAGATTTCGATAAATCAAAATTTGAAACTTGACAAATTAAAGGAAACTTTTCAAGTATTAAAATATTATTTAATGGACGAAAACGAGAGAATTTATAAGCCCGATCTATGCAGTAACATCGTTTTAAATCCATTCCATTTGAGTTGGTATTTTCTCCATCATAATTATTGTGAAAAAACGTTTACAATAATTAGTCTTGGACAATTTATTTGTGAAAATGTATGTATAGCTCAAACTAAAAATGGACCACATCTAAAATCGGGTCAAATTCTAACTGTTCAAATGGATTCTGTAGTAATAAGATCAGCTAACCCTTATTTGGCGACTCCAGGAGCAACTGTTCATGGCCATTATGGAGAAATCCTTTATGAAGGAGATATATTAGTTACATTTATATACGAAAAATCGAGATCTGGTGATATAACACAAGGTCTTCCAAAAGTAGAACAGGTATTAGAAGTGCGCTCGATTGATTCAATATCGATGAACCTAGAAAAGAGAATTGACGCTTGGAACGGGCGTATAACAAGAATTCTCGGCATTCCTTGGGGATTCTTGATTGGTGCTGAGCTAACTATAGCGCAAAGTCGTATTTCTTTGGTTAATAAAATCCAAAAAGTTTATCGATCCCAGGGAGTGCACATCCATAATAGACATATAGAAATTATTGTACGTCAAATAACATCAAAAGTCTTGGTTTCAGAAGATGGAATGTCTAATGTTTTTTTACCCGGCGAACTAATTGGATTGTTGCGAGCCGAACGAACAGGGCGTGCCCTGGAAGAAGCGATTTGTTACCGAGCTCTATTATTGGGAATAACAAAAACATCTCTGAATACTCAAAGTTTCATATCTGAAGCAAGTTTTCAAGAAACTGCTAGAGTTTTAGCAAAAGCCGCTCTCCGGGGTCGTATCGATTGGTTGAAGGGTCTGAAAGAGAATGTTGTTTTAGGGGGAATGATACCCGTTGGTACCGGATTCAAAAGAATAATGTATCATTCAAGGCCAAGGCAACATAACAAGATTACCTTGGAAACAAAAAAAAATAAATTATTCGAGGGAAAAATGAGAGATATTTTGTTCCACCACAGAGAATTATTTTTTTTTTAATTTCAAAGAATTTATGCGATACATGAGAGGAATCTAGGATTTAATGATTCCTAAGAGCGGATTCATCTCTTTAAACGCGGTCATTTGATTTTTTTTGGTAATAAAAGATAAGATAATAAATAAAATAATAAATAGAGAAAAATGAATGGCCTGATCATGTATCAACGACCAATTTTCGGTAGAAGAGAAGGTTCCATAGGAACATTTATTTATTTATATTTCAGGATACCTGGTCTCTTTTTTCAATTTTTTTTTTTTTAAGTGTGGGGATAAATGACAAAAAGATATTGGAACATAACTTTTGAAGAGATGATGGAAGCTGGAGTTCATTTTGGCCACGGTACTAGGAAATGGAATCCTAGAATGGCACCTTATATATCCGCAAAGCGTAAGGGTATTCATATTACAAATCTTACTAGAACTGCTCGTTTTTTATCAGAAGCTTGTGATTTAGTTTTTGATGCAGCAAGTAGGGGAAAACAATTCTTAATTGTTGGTACCAAAAAAAAAGCAGCTGATTCAGTAGCGAGGGCTGCAATAAGAGCTCGATGTCATTATGTTAATAAAAAATGGCTCGGCGGTATGTTAACGAATTGGTATACTACAGAAACGAGACTTCATAAGTTCAGGGACTTGAGAACGGAACAAAAGACGGGGAGACTCAACTGTCTTCCAAAAAGAGATGCTGCTATCTTGAAGAGACAATTATCTCACTTGGAAACATATCTTGGCGGCATTAAATATATGACGGGGTTACCCGATATTGTAATAATTGTTGATCAGCAAGAAGAATATACAGCTCTTCGAGAATGTATCACTTTGGGAATTCCAACAATTTGTTTAATCGATACAAATTGTGACCCAGACCTCGCCGATATTTCGATTCCAGCTAATGATGATGCTATAGCTTCAATCCGATTAATTCTTAACAAATTAGTATTTGCTATTTGTGAGGGTCGTTCTAGCTCTATACGAAATTCTTGATTAATAATAAGATAAATAAATTATTTGATTTGGTTGGGGGGATTCATAGATTTATGGAATCGGTTACTATACTATTACTAATACTAAATCGCGCAAAAAATAAAAAGATAAAGAGAACAAACGGAAATATTATGCGATTAGTCGGTATTCAAAATAGAAAATGAAAGTAGACAAGTCAAAAAGGAGATGGTTGAATCAAAATAATTCCCTTTCAAGTTCTATTTCTTTTAGAGGGCAATATGAATGTTCTATTATGTTCCATCAACACATTAAAAAGATTATATGATATATCGGCTGTGGAAGTAGGTCAACATTTCTATTGGCAAATAGGGGGTTTCCAAGTGCATGCCCAAGTACTTATTACTTCTTGGGTTGTAATTGCTATCTTATTAGTTTCAGCCATTCTAGTTGTTCGAAATCCGCAAACCATTCCCACTTTCGGTCAAAATTTCTTTGAATATGTCCTTGAATTCATTCGAGACGTGAGCAAAACTCAGATTGGAGAAGAATATGGTCCGTGGGTTCCATTTATTGGAACTATGTTTCTATTTATTTTTGTTTCTAATTGGTCAGGGGCTCTTTTGCCTTGGAAAATCATACAGTTACCTCATGGGGAGTTAGCTGCACCCACAAATGATATAAATACTACTGTTGCATTAGCTTTACTTACGTCAGTAGCATATTTCTATGCGGGTATTTCAAAAAAAGGATTAGCTTATTTTGGTAAATACATCCAACCAACTCCAATCCTTTTACCGATTAACATCTTAGAAGATTTCACAAAACCCTTATCGCTTAGTTTTCGACTTTTTGGAAATATATTAGCTGATGAATTAGTAGTTGTTGTTCTTGTTTCTTTAGTACCTTTAGTAGTTCCTATACCTGTCATGTTCCTTGGATTATTTACAAGTGGTATTCAAGCTCTTATTTTTGCTACTTTAGCTGCAGCTTATATAGGTGAATCCATGGAAGGCCATCATTGACTAGTTTTCGAAATAGTATTTTTTTTAGTTTAGCCCATTGCAATGTATGTACGGCTCAAGATAATATATTTAGAGAACATAAATATATAAAATAGAAAGAAAAGAGATTTTGAAAATTTTGAATAAAAGGTTTATCCCCCCCCCAGAAAGATGCAATAAGGTATAAATAAAATAAGTATAAGATTTAGTGTAATATGGAATAGTAAAATGTAAAAGATTACCTGGGAATTGTAAAAAAAAAAAATAGGAAAAAGATCTTTTAGATAGATCTCTTTCCTATTTTTCCTAAAAATACTCTTTGTTTGACCAATTTCCATTTTCCTCCAATATATATTCTTTTTTTTTTTTGTATTGTTGTATTTGTTTTGTTCATTCAATTATAACTATAACATATTAAATATTTTTATTAGATTATTTATTATTCTTATTATTTTAGATTCGATTATATATATTATTAGATTAGGATCTATTAGTATATTAGATATTAGGAGCTATAAGTATGATAGCTACGTTTACGACGTGTGATAAAAAGATGTTATATAGAAGCTAGAATAGATTCCCTTTTCATTCATTCACATCCAATTCAACGATTGACCAAAAGAAAATTGTCATAAATAAAAAAATAAAATTATATTTAGATCACTCAAATTCCGATATTTCTATGCAATAATTCAGTCTAACGAATTGATTTAGATTGATTATATCCATATGGGATAATACAAAAGGGAAGAAAGGACTAAAAAAACCGAGATTAAAAAAAATAGAGTAGGAGTGAGGGGGGGTCGAACTAGGTGTATATAATCTAATCGATATAAGACAACTCTTTTTTTTTTTTTTAGAGGTTTGGTTTGAAAGAATGATTCTCGAATCCGATTGAATCTAAGACACGACTAATTGGTTTACGGTATGAAAGAAAGACATGTATATGTGATATTAGATATTAACTAGTTATATATGAATTAACTATATATCTAAATATATCTAAATTTGCCCTACTAATGTAAATTTAGATAGGGATTCAAAAAACGAAGCCCTTCCGTTTCATTTCTAATTGTGAATTGAATATTGAATGACTAAATAAATTAAATCAAGAAAAAGAACGAAGAATTCAAAGAATGGTTCAAAAAATTAAGGTAAGATAAGAACAAAAGTTATATGGATTCAAAAAAAAACTACGTGTGTAGAAACGAAAAAAAAAAATATCGAAGTAATTCGGATAGTTCAAGAAATATTATTATTTCAATTCGGAATTCTTAATTACTTCGACTGGATAAATCTTAGTAATTGAATAATTAAGTGATAATTTGTTGGTTGATTATATCATTAACTATTTCTTTTCTTTATTTTATTTGGGGTGCGAGGAACTTATCATGAATCCACTGATTTCTGCCGCTTCCGTTATTGCTGCTGGGTTGGCCGTCGGGCTTGCTTCTATTGGACCTGGGGTTGGTCAAGGCACTGCTGCAGGGCAAGCTGTAGAAGGGATTGCGCGACAACCGGAGGCAGAGGGAAAAATACGGGGTACTTTATTGCTTAGTCTGGCTTTTATGGAAGCTTTAACAATTTATGGACTGGTTGTAGCATTAGCGCTTTTATTTGCGAATCCTTTTGTTTAATCCTAAAAAAAATAGAAAAATAAAAATAAATATTCGTTTTATATTAAGATTTCGCTCCTACACTAATTTATTCGTTCGGACACGAACACAGGGGAAGGACTGATTTAAGGGTGAGGAATTAACATACTGATTCGCCTTCTTCCTTCCCTTTTTTAGTCCAATCAACTCCCCCCTTTTTTTAGAAAGTTTTTCGAAAGTGTTGAAAACTAGAGATTTTGCAATTTACATAAGAACTGGTATCTAATTCTAATAAGTATCATTCTTATGGGGAATCTTCCAATTGACTGACCAATTCAAATAATAAATATATTTAATATATATATTTTTTAATATATATTTATTATAACATTCTTATTATTATATTAATACTTATTATTATATTAAGTTATTATATTAATATAATTCCTAATATAATTAATAATTAATATGGTACTAATAATTAATATGGTACTAAGGTACTAATAATTAATATGGATTAATAGTAAGGAATGGGAATTTTATTCTATAATATATATAATATTATATATAATTATATCATATAAAAAAAACTAAGAAAAAAATCTAAAATAGGAATCCTAGAAAGAGAATTAGTCTATTCATAAGAGGAGATGAGATCATATGAAAAATATAACCGATTCTTTCCTTTGCTTGGGTTACTGGCCATCCGCCGGAAGTTTCGGGTTTAATACCGATATTTTAGCAACAAATCCAATAAATCTAAGTGTAGTGCTAGGTGTATTGGTTTTTTTTGGAAA